AATAGAGTGCCTGATTAAAGGATAATTTTGATAGAATTAATAATGTGTGCAGCCCTCACCTCTATTAACCTGCATCTAATAGAATTAAACTATTTCCTTAAGTATCAAAAACTTAAATACCTCATATACTAAGATGCAAAAAGATAAGCTAATTAAGCTAGTGGGTTCATACCTCATTTATGAAAGTTCTAATCTTTCTCTTTTTAATTTTTAATTTTTATAAAATTTTATTTTTAATAACCTTAATAATAGGTTCTTTAATTGCAATTTCTTCATATTCATGATTAAGAATATGAATAGGGTTAGAAATTAATCTTCTTTCAATTATCCCCCTATTGAAAGATAAAGCTAACGTCTATCCCTCAGAGGCAGCTTTAAAATATTTTATTACCCAAACACTAGCTTCAATTATTTTATTATTTTCAATTCTTCTTTCTTTAAATATCAAAGAATTTTGACCAGAAAATTTAGCTTTTTTAAATATAATTATAAATTCAGCTTTATTAACAAAAGTAGGAGCCGCCCCCTTTCATTCCTGATTCCCCGAGGTTCTTGAAGGCTTAAACTGAAATAATAGCTTATTAATACTAACCTGACAAAAGGTTGCCCCCATAGTATTAATTTTTTATAATTGTAAACTAAGAAGATTCTTTTTAATAATTATCCTAATTTCAACTATTATAAGAGGAATTTTAGGATTAAATCAAATAAGAATACGAAAAATTCTTGCTTTCTCTTCAATTAATCATATTAGATGAATATTAGCCAGTATACTAAACTCCCAATATATTTGGCTAATCTATTTCATTATTTACAGAATTATTACATTAAATATTATCTTAATTCTAAAGTTAAAGCAAATTTTCTATTTACATCAATTATTTAACTCTCTAAATTCTTCTAAATCTATTAAATTTTCATTCATACTAAACTTTTTCTCTTTAGGAGGACTACCCCCCGTCCTAGGATTTTTCCCCAAATGATTAGTAGTAAATAATCTTATTCAACAAAAATTCTTTTTACTGAGATTCCTGCTGATCATTTTTACCCTAATTACTCTTTTTTTTTATTTACGTATTACATTCACAGCTTTAGTACTTAACAGAAGAGAAAATTTAATTTTCCCCTCCCAAAAATTAAACTTCTTGGTAATGTTATTCAATTTCGTTTCCTTTTCTGGTTTACTGATTAGAACCTTAATTTTTAATTATATCTAAGGATTTAAGTTAGGTAAACTATTAACCTTCAAAGTTAAAATCAGAATCGATCATTCTAAGCCTTAGATTATTCAATCACCTTTAAATTTGCAATTTAAAATCATTTATGACTATAAGACTTGGTAAAAGAAATAATCATTTCGTACGTAAATTTACAGTTTACAGCCTAAACTCGGCCATTTTACCGAAAAAATGATTATTTTCGACAAACCATAAAGACATTGGAACTTTATATTTCCTCTTCGGAGCTTGAGCTAGAATATTAGGAACTTCTTTAAGATTGCTAATTCGAACAGAATTAGGAACCCCAGGATCTTTAATTGGAGATGACCAAATTTATAACGTTATTGTTACAGCTCATGCTTTTGTCATAATTTTTTTTATAGTTATACCTATTATAATTGGAGGATTTGGAAATTGACTAGTACCCCTAATACTAGGAGCCCCGGATATAGCTTTCCCCCGAATAAATAATATAAGATTTTGATTACTACCCCCATCCCTAACTTTACTAATCATAAGAAGAATCGTAGAAAACGGTGCTGGAACAGGTTGAACAGTTTACCCCCCATTAGCTGCCAATATTGCCCATAGAGGTTCTTCTGTAGATTTAGCTATTTTTAGTCTTCATTTAGCAGGAATTTCTTCTATTCTTGGAGCTGTAAATTTCATTACAACTGTAATAAATATACGACCCTCAGGAATGACAATAGATCGTCTACCTCTATTTGTTTGAGCCGTGAAAATTACTGCAATTCTTCTTCTTCTTTCCTTACCAGTTTTAGCTGGAGGAATCACTATACTTTTAACAGATCGAAACTTAAATACTTCTTTTTTTGACCCCGCAGGAGGAGGAGACCCAATTCTTTATCAACATTTATTTTGATTCTTCGGTCATCCTGAAGTTTATATTCTTATTCTTCCAGGATTTGGAATAATTTCTCATATTATTAGGCAAGAAAGAGGAAAAAAAGAGGCTTTTGGAACTTTAGGAATAATTTATGCAATAATAGCAATTGGATTATTAGGATTTGTCGTTTGAGCTCATCATATGTTCACTGTAGGAATAGATGTTGATACTCGAGCTTACTTTACTTCTGCAACAATAATTATTGCAGTACCAACTGGAATTAAAGTATTCAGATGAATAGCAACTTATCATGGTACACAGCTAATTTACAGACCAGTATCTTTATGAACTTTAGGATTCGTCTTTCTATTTACAGTAGGAGGATTAACTGGAGTTGTTTTAGCAAATTCTTCAATTGACATTATTTTACATGACACTTATTACGTAGTAGCTCATTTTCATTATGTACTTTCTATAGGAGCAGTATTTGCAATTATAGCAGGTATTGTCCAATGATTCCCTCTATTCACAGGATTAACTTTAAACAATAAGTTCCTAAAAATTCAATTTTTAGTTATGTTCATTGGAGTTAATACAACTTTTTTCCCTCAACATTTTCTTGGATTAAGAGGAATACCTCGACGATATTCTGATTATCCTGATGCTTTTACATTATGAAATATAGTTTCCTCTATTGGATCTTTAATTTCATTAGTAAGAGTAACTCTTCTTCTTTACATTTTCTGAGAAAGTTTAGCTGTCCATCGAAAAGCCCTAGCTACACTAAGAATAGTAACTTCAATTGAATGACTTCAACATTTACCCCCTGCCGAACATAGATATTCAGAACTTCCAATTTTAACTGGAAACTTCTGAAATGGCAGAATAGTGCATTGGATTTAAACCCCAAAAATGAAGTTTAACCTTTTTTTAGAAATTGCAACATGAAAAACTCTCTTATTACAAGATAGGGCATCCCCTTTAATAGAACAACTTTCTTTTTTCCATGATCATACATTGATAATTCTAGTTATTATTACTGTTCTTGTAGGTCAATTAATAATTACTTTATTCTTTAATAAACTTTCGCACCGTTATCTACTTGAAGGTCAAACAATTGAAATTGTTTGAACTATCTTACCAGCAGTAACTCTTGTATTTATTGCTTTACCCTCTCTTCGATTAATTTATATTTTAGATGAAGTTAATAATCCTTCAATTACTGTAAAAGCAATTGGACATCAATGATATTGATCTTACGAATATACTGACTTTAAAAATATTGAATTTGATTCTTACATAATTCCAACAAATTCTTTAGCCCCTCATCATTTTCGTCTTTTAGATGTTGATAATCGAACAGTTCTACCCTATGAAACTCAAATTCGTTTACTTGTAACAGCTACTGATGTTATTCATTCTTGAACAATTCCGTCTCTTGGAGTAAAAATTGATGCAACTCCAGGCCGTCTAAATCAAGCTAGATTCTCTACTAATCGAACTAGACTTTTTTATGGGCAATGCTCAGAAATTTGTGGTGCTAACCATAGATTTATACCTATCGTAATTGAAAGAATTTCACCTAAATTTTTTGTTAAATGAATTAATAAAATAACTGAAAATTCATTAGATGGCTGAATGTAAGCAATGGAATTTTAAACCATATTATAGTAATTAACAACTACTTCTAATGGAAAAAATTTAGTTAAATTATAACATTAGCTTGTCAAGCTAAAATTATTATTACAAAAATAATAGTTTTTAATTCCTCAAATAGCACCTTTAAGCTGATTAACTTTATTTATTTACTTTTTAATTATTTTTTTTATTTTTAATATTATAAATTTCTTCATTTTTAATTATAATATTAAAATTAAACAAAAAAGTAAAAAATTAATTTCTTTCAATTGAAAATGATAACAAATTTATTTTCTTCTTTTGACCCAAGAACAAATTTTAATTTTTCTTTAAATTGATTAAGAACAATTATTGGATTATTTATTATTCCTACTTCATTTTGATTAATTCCTTCTCGATTAAATTTAATTTGAACAAAAATTATTTTTACATTACACAAAGAATTTAAAATTTTAATCGGTTTCAATAAAACTCAAGGAAGAACATTAATTTTTATTTCATTATTTTCTCTTATTCTCTTTAATAATTTTCTTGGACTTTTTCCTTATATTTTTACTAGAACAAGACATATAACTTTAACCTTATCTCTAGCTCTCCCTTTATGACTAAGATTTATAATTTATGGATGAATTAATAATACTATCCATATATTTGCTCATTTAGTTCCTCAAGGAACTCCCCCTGTTCTTATACCTTTTATAGTTTGTATTGAAACTATTAGAAATATTATTCGCCCAGGAACTTTAGCTATTCGTTTATCAGCAAATATAATTGCTGGCCATTTATTAATAACATTATTAGGAAATACAGGCCCAATATTAAATTTAATTATAATTAATTTTCTTATTATTACTCAAATCTTACTTTTAGTTCTTGAAACCGCAGTTTCAATAATTCAATCATATGTATTTGCTATTCTTAGAACTTTATATTCAAGAGAAGTAAACTAATGAGAACAATAAAAAATCATCCTTTTCATCTTGTAGACCCAAGACCTTGACCACTATTAGGAGCCTTAGGAACTTTAACTTTAATAACAGGCTTAATTAAATGATTTCATTTTTATGAAATAGATCTTTTTATTTTAGGAATAATTATTATTTTATTAGTTATATATCAATGATGACGAGATGTTGTTCGAGAAAGAACATTTCAAGGTCTTCATACTTACAAAGTAACTATAGGAATACGATGAGGTATAATTCTTTTTATTACCTCAGAAGTATTTTTTTTTATTAGATTCTTTTGAGGATTTTTTCATAATTCTCTTTCTCCTAGTATTGAATTAGGAATAATGTGACCCCCCAAAGGAATTCAAACATTTAATCCTTTAGAAATTCCTTTACTTAATACTCTAATTTTATTAACTTCAGGATTAACAGTAACTTGAGCTCATCACAGACTAATAGAAAATAATTATACCCAAGCTCTCCAAGGATTAATCTTAACTGTAATTTTAGGAGTTTATTTTACTATACTTCAAGCTTATGAATATATCGAAGCACCTTTCTCTATTGCTGATAGAGTTTATGGCTCATCATTTTTTATAGCAACAGGATTCCATGGACTCCATGTAATTATTGGAACAACATTTTTATTAGTTTGTTTAATTCGTCATTGATTAGGACATTTCTCTTCTATTCATCATTTTGGATTTGAAGCAGCAGCTTGATATTGACATTTCGTAGATGTAGTTTGATTATTCCTTTATATTTCTATTTACTGATGAGGTAGATATTTATATAATATAAAAATTATATTTGACTTCCAATCAAAAAATCTAGTAACCTAGTATAAATAATTAAAATTATTCTTTTCTTAACTTGTTTAATTCTTATAATTAATTTATTATTAATTATTATTTTAAATTTAATTTCAAAAAAAACTTTCTCTGATCGAGAAAAAAGATCTCCATTTGAGTGTGGATTCGACCCTAAAAATTCTGCCCGAATACCATTTTCTTTACAATTTTTTTTAATTGCAGTAATCTTTTTAATTTTTGATGTAGAAATTACTTTACTTTTTCCTTTAATTTTAACTTTAAAATTATCCAATATCTTTAGATATTCATTAATTTCTTTATTTTTTATTATAATTCTTCTAATTGGACTCTATCATGAATGAAACCAAGGTGCTCTAGATTGAGCATATTGGGATAATAGTTAATTATAACATTTAATTTGCACTTAAAAAATATTGAATATTCAATTTATCTTTAATAAGAAGCAAAATTTGCATTTAGTTTCGACCTAAAAATTTGATGATAATAATCATCCTTATTTTAATTGAAACCAAAATAGAGGTATATCACTGTTAATGATAAAAATGAGATATTTTCTCCAATTAAGGAAATATGTAATTCAAGAATAAGCTTCTAACTTAATTCTTAAGCGATGAAATTTCGTTTATATTTCTATTTATATAGTTTAAAAAAAACTTTACATTTTCACTGTAAAATTAGAATTAATTCTTATAAATTACTTAAAAATATTACTATTTCCCTAACATCTTCAATGTCATACTCTATTATAAGCTATTTAAGTAAAAAAAAACTAAAAGTATTCTAACTCAAAAAATTATTAATATAAAATAAATTTTTAAATGATTAACTGATAAAATCTGTAAAAATTGAGCTAAAAATTGTAAAAATTTACTTAAATTTTGACCACCGTAATATTCATACCAACCTTGATCAAAAGATTTTCTATACACTCATCCTAAACTATTAGCATAAAAATTTACCCCTAAAGTTGAAATAATAGGTATATTTCATATTGAAGCTAAAAATGTTCTAAAAGTTAATAAATATAATGATTTTAAATTATAATTAATTTTAAATTTAGCTAACTCATACCCTAATATTATTCCTAAAATTACTATAATTAAAGTTATAAATTTTATCAAAAATGATAAACAAATAAAATAAGGTGTAGAGAACATCAATCATCTTAATATTCTTCCTCTAATTACTACAAATAAAATTAAACCTCTTATTCCCCGAATTATACTTGAAGAATCCTCATATAATCTTCCTAATCTAATATTATTTAAATTCCCAACAAACCTATAATAAACTAATCGAAACCTATAACTAACTGTTAAACCAATAGAAATATAAAATAATCCATAAATTAAAAAATTTAAAATAGATATAGATATAACTTCTACAATTAAATCTTTAGAATAAAATCCTGAAAAAAAAGGTAAACCACATAAAGAAAAATTACAAATATTAAAAAAAGTACAAACTAAAGGCATTTGATTAATTAAATTTCCTATATAACGAATATCCTGACAATTACCTATACTATGAATAATTGCCCCTGCACATATAAAAAGTAAAGCTTTAAATAATGCATGAGTTAAAAGATGAAAAAAAGCTAATTCATAACTTCCTAATGCTAAAATACTTATTATTAAACCCAATTGTCTTAAAGTTGATAGTGCAATAATTTTTTTTAAATCAAATTCAAAATTTGCCCCTAACCCAGCTATAAATATAGTCAATCTCGCAATTAATAAAAATACTATTTTTAAAGAATCAGAAAAAACAAAATTAAAACGAATTAATAAATAAACTCCTGCCGTTACTAAAGTTGAAGAATGAACTAAAGAAGAAACTGGTGTAGGAGCAGCTATTGCAGCTGGTAACCAAGATCTAAAAGGAATTTGAGCTCTTTTAGTTATAGCGGCAACAACTACTAACAAAGAAATTAATTCCATAATCTTATCTGATTTCAAAAAATCTAAATAATAAATAAATCTTCACCTACCAAAATTTAATATTCAAGCAATTGATATTAATAAAGCAACATCCCCAACTCGATTTATTAAAGCTGTCAATATACCGGCATTATAACTTTTAACATTTTGATAATAAATAACTAAACAATAAGAAACTAAACCTAACCCATCCCAACCTAATAAAATAGAAATTAAATTTGGCCTAATAATTAATAATATTATTGATAAAACAAATATTACTACTAACAAAATAAATCGTTCTAAATTTAAATCTCCAAACATATATTCATCTCTATAAAAAATAACTATAGAAGAAATAAATAAAACAAATCTTATAAATAATAAAGATATTCAATCTAATAAAATTACTATCTTTACCCTTCTTCTATTAAACCTAATAAGTCTATACTCCAAAATTAAACTATAATCTAAAACTATTAAATTAATTCTAAAAATAAAGCATATAATAGAAAAAATTAAAAATAAAATAAAAAATATTTTACAAGTCCAAAAAATTATCCAAAATAAGCTCTATATCTTTGACTCCACAAATCAATATTTTTTTTAAACTATTTGAATAAACTCATAGAGAAAAAAATTCTATTTTAAAAATTAAAATATTTAAAGGAAATCAATGTAAAAATAATAATAAATATTCACGAAAAATTCCTCTTATTAATGAATAAGTTCCAGAATAAAAAGTTCCATGTTGGGAAAATCCATATAAAAATAAAGAATAAGCCCCTCTAAAAAAAGAAATACCAGCTAATATAATTATTAATAATCAATGAAATCTAACTAACCTATTAATTAATATAATCTCTCCCAATAAATTTATTGAAGGAGGAGCAGCTATATTTCTTACTCTTAATAAAAATCATCATAAAGATAAACTTGGAATTAAATTTATTATCCCCTTATTCAAATATAAACTTCGACTATGAATCCGTTCATAAGAAATATTAGCTAAACAAAATAATCCTGAAGAACATAATCCATGAGCTAACATTATAACTAAAGCTCCTCATAAACCTCAGGTATTTAAAGTTATAATTCCTCCTATAACTAACCCCATATGAGCTACTGAAGAATAAGCAATTAAAGATTTTATATCTCTTTGACGTAAACAAAGTAAAGAAACTAATAATCCTCCAACTAATCTAATAATAATAAAAATTAAATTAACTTTTATTCCAATAGATAAAAAAAGTTTAAATAAACGTATTATTCCATAACCTCCTAACTTTAACATAATTCCTGCTAAAATTATAGAACCTGAAACTGGAGCTTCAACATGAGCCTTAGGTAATCACAAATGAACAAAAAATATTGGTATTTTTACAAAAAAAACAAAATTTATACATAAATATATAAATAAATTATTAATGTCTACATTTATAAAATAAAAATCTAACCTAAAATTATTTTCATAATAATTAAAAATAGAAATTATTATTGGTAAAGATACTAACAAAGTATAAAATAATAAATAAATTCCTGCCTCAATTCGTTCAGGTTGATAACCCCATCCAATAATCAAAATTAAAGTCGGAATTAAACTAATTTCAAAAAATAAATAAAATAAAAATAAGTTTATAGAAGAAAAAGCTACATATAAAGCAATTATTAAATTTACTATTACAAATAAAAATAAATTTTCATAATTTTTTAACTTTAATAATTTTTCTCTTGCTAAAATTATAAGTCTACAAATTCAAAATCTTAAAAGGATTAAACTAAATGATAATAAATCATTCCCCAATCCATGGGAAATACCTATCCAAATAAATCTAAAAGAAATATTCCCTAAATAAATAAATCTTAAAATAAAAAAAATAAATTGAATTAATCAATACTTTCTTCAAAAACATAGAGGGATCAATATCATTAATCTAACTAAAAATTTTATCATAAAGAAGAAAAAGATAAAATATAATCATTACCATGACTACGAATTATAAGTACTAAAACAGATAACCCTAAAGCTCCTTCACAAACTCTCATAGTTAAAAAAATTATTGAAAAAAAATATTCATAATCTAATTCTGATAAATAAATTATTAAATTAAAATATAAAGAAACAACAATAAACTCAATTCTTAATAATATAATTAATATATGTTTACGTTTTAAAGTAAAAGCTAATATTCCTGAAAGACTTAAAATTACTGATAAGCTAATATAAATTAACATTAGTTTTAATAATTTAATAAAAATATTGGTCTTGTAAACCAAAAATAAGATTTTATCTTTTAAAACTTCAGGAAAAGAAAAATTTTTCTATCTTTAATCTCCAAAATTAATATTTTTATAAACTATTTCCTGATATTACTCTTCTATTTTTAATAATACTAATAATTTTAGCTTTAACTCTAATTTTTATAAACCATCCTCTTTCCTTTGGATTAATTCTTCTTTTTCAAACAATCATCATTGCTTTAATTACAGGAATAATAAATTATAACTTTTGATATTCCTATATTTTATTTTTAATTATAATTGGAGGAATATTAATTTTATTTATCTATATAACAAGAATCGCATCTAATGAAAAATTTAAATTTTCTAATAAATTAATACTCTTAACTTCTATCATTTTATTCTTAAGACTATCATTATTTTTTATTGATTTTTACTTCTATAATTTAATTTCTATTAATAATCTTCTTAATCAAATTGATTCTTTTAATTATAAAATTTCTTTTAATAAAATTATAATTTGACCAATAAACTTAATTTTCTATATAATAATTTCATATTTATTAATTACCTTAATTATAGTAGTAAAAATTACTAAAACACAAAGAGGACCTTTACGACAAAAAACCTAATGACAATACCAACACGAAAAACCTCTCCAATTATTAAAATTATTAATAATTCCTTAGTAGATCTTCCCTCACCCTCAAATATTTCAACAATATGAAATTTCGGATCCCTTCTAGGTCTTTGTTTAGGAATCCAAATTGTTACTGGATTATTCTTAGCCATACATTATTGTCCTAACATTGAATTAGCATTCAATAGAGTAGCTCATATCTGCCGAAATGTAAACTATGGCTGATTTATTCGAACTCTTCATGCTAATGGTGCATCTTTTTTCTTTATTTGTCTCTATATCCATATCGGTCGAGGAATCTATTATAGATCTTATAATTTAGTAGAAACTTGAATAATTGGAGTAACTATTTTTTTTGTAGTAATAGCAACAGCCTTCCTAGGATATGTCTTACCTTGAGGACAAATATCTTTTTGAGGAGCAACAGTAATTACAAATTTAGTATCCGCAATTCCTTATTTAGGAACTGTCATTGTTCAATGAATCTGAGGAGGATTTGCTGTAGATAATGCAACATTATCTCGATTTTTTACATTCCATTTTCTTTTCCCATTTATTGTAGCAGCTTTAATTATTATTCACTTACTTTTTCTTCATCAAACAGGATCAAATAATCCATTAGGAACAGACAGAAATATTGATAAAATTTCTTTTCATCCTTACTTTTCTCTTAAAGATATCCTTGGATTTTTAATTATAAGAATAGCTCTTATTTCTTTGACATTAATTAATCCTTATCTTCTTGGAGATCCTGATAATTTTATTCCAGCAAATCCATTAGTAACTCCAGTTCATATTCAGCCAGAATGATATTTTTTATTCGCCTATGCAATCTTACGTTCAATTCCTAATAAACTTGGGGGAGTAATTGCCCTAGTAGCATCAATTGCAATTTTATATACTCTTCCTTTTTCCTATAAAAAAAAATTTTCAAGAACTCAATTTTACCCATTAAATAAAATCCTATTTTGATCTCTATTTTCAATTATTATCTTATTAACTTGAATTGGAGCTCGACCAGTTGAAGATCCCTATATTTTAATTGGACAAATTTTAACTGTAACTTACTTTTCTTATTACATTATTAATCCTTGAATTGCTTCTTTACAAGATAAAATTTTATTCAAATAAGTTAATGAGCTTGAATAAGCATATATTTTGAAAATATAAGATAGAAAAAAAATTTTTCTATTAACTTTTTACTAAAATAAATTGACTAGATTAAAATCACAAAAATAATTATTCTTACCCCTAAAAATATTCTTAAATAATTTAAAGCTACGGGTAAATATCTTTTTCAAGCTAAATATATTAATTTATCATAACGAAACCGAGGTAAAGTTCCTCGAACCCAAATTCAAAGAAACCTTATAAACCCAACTTTCAAATAAAAAAATCAATTTATTAAATCTCCACCCAAAAATAATATTCTTCTCAAAAATCTTATATACAAAATCCTTGCATATTCTGCTAAAAAAATTATAGCAAATCCTCCTCTTCTATACTCCACATTAAACCCTGACACTAATTCTGACTCCCCCTCAGCAAAATCAAAAGGTGTACGATTAGTTTCTGCTAAACTTGAAATAAACCATATAAATCTTAAAGGTAACAATAATACTAATATTCAAATAAACTTCTGATACTTTATTAAATCTAAAATCCTAAATCCCAAAACTAAAAATAAAAAAGATAATAAAATTAAAGCTAAACTAACTTCATAAGAAATCGTCTGAGCAACAGCTCGCAAACTCCCCAATAAAGCATAGTTTGAATTAGAAGATCAACCTGCTAATATTACTGTATACACCCTTAAACTTGAAACACAAAGAAAATACAATAAAGATAAATTAAATCTAATATTAACTCTTAAAAAAGGTACACTCAATCACAATATTAAAGCTAAAAATAAATTTATAACAGGAGAAATATAATATAAATTAAAATTTGATATAAAAGGATAAGTTTGTTCTTTCGTAAATAATTTAATAGCATCACTAAACGGTTGGACTAACCCCAAAAATCCAACTTTATTTGGCCCCTTACGAATTTGAATATAACCTAAAACCTTACGCTCTAATAATGTCAAAAATGCTACACCAACTAAAACACAAATAATTAAAATTAACCTAGAAATGAATATTATAAATAAATCTAAAAATACCAAGTATTACTTGTAATTTTAATTTACATATAAAGATTCTAAATCAATCGCACTACTCTGCCAAAATAACTACTGGCATTCATACGGAAAATAATGTAATATAAATACTTGGTCCTTTCGTACTGAAATATTTTAAGTATTTAAAGATAGAAACCAACCTGGCTCACACCGGTTTAAACTCAGATCATGTAAAATTTTAAAGGTCGAACAGACCTAAACTATTTAGCCTCTACACCAAAACTTAATTTTAATCCAACATCGAGGTCGCAATCTCTTTTTTCGATTTGAACTCTCAAAAAAAATTACGCTGTTATCCCTAAGGTAATTTAATCTTATAATCATAACTAATGGATCAAAAACTCATAAATCAATGTAACAATATAAAAAAAGTTTATTAAATTTTTCAATCACCCCAATCAAATAATTTTCTAGCATCAAAGTCAAAATTCAAAAAAGTTAAAACCAAAAAATTATAAAACTCTATAGGGTCTTCTCGTCTTTCAAAATAATTTAAGCTTTTTTACTTAAAAATAAAATTCACTAAAGATAAATCAGAGACAGTTATTTTCTTATCCGACCATTCATTCCAGCTTACAATTAAAAAACTAATGATTATGCTACCTTAGCACGGTCAAGTTACCGCGGCCTTTAAACTACTCAGTGGGCAGGCCAGACCTTAAATTTTCTACAAAAGGCCATGTTTTTAATAAACAGGTAGAAAATCTTTTGCCGAGTTCCTTAAATTTATCTCCCCTAAATAAACTCTACTCAACAATTAATCAATTACTAATTTTATCATAATTACTTACCACTAAAAATTAAAAATCTAAATTTAATAAAAAATATAAAAATTATATAAATATTATTCCCCTAAAAATTAATTATAACATTATTACAAAAGTAGACACTTCTAATCCTATAATTTTTTATAATATTTAAAATTTATATATATTTTTTTAAAAGCTCATCCCCCTAAAAATTGCTTATTCATAATATTTAATTAAAAAATTAACTAAATATTTTAAATAAAAAAATTTAATTTTTTTCTTAAATAACTAGATATATCAAAAACGAATAACGTTTCATTACTAAAATCATATTCCAAATATTTATTCAACAATAAAATATATACGACCCTAGCTCTTTTGAATTCGAGAAAACCTAATCTTTTTCTTAATTAATAAACCCTGATACACAAGGTACAAATGCAAAATTCTTCTTTTCCCCCTAAAAAAAAAATTCTTTCACAATACTAATTAACTATAACTCCCCTAATTTTCTCATCTTTCTTACTAAAATAAAAATTTATTTTTTTACCCCCATAAAAACCTAAATCATTTAGTAATCCCCTTCAATTTCAAATTAAACTGAATTTAACAATTCTCCTTTTAATGTAAATAAAATGCTTATAACAAGCTCTAATTTGAACCTTTCTAGGTACACTTTCCAGTAAACCTACTCTGTTACGACTTATTTCACTTTAAGGTGAAAGCGACGGGCGATATGTACATATTTTAGAGCTAAAATCATTTTAAAAATCTAAATAAAATTACTTTCAAATCCAAATTCATCAAAATTTACAATTTAAAATCTCTAATTAAAATTAATGTAACCCATCTCTTCTTTCCTATAAGCTATACCTTGATCTGATTTATATTAAAAAATAAATATTGAATATTAAAATTCTTAAAAAAAATTCAAACTACGACGATATACAAACTAATAAAAAAAGTATATAAAATCGTGGATTATCGATTACAGGACAGGTTCCTCTGAATAGACTAAAAAACCGCCAAATTTTTTAATTTTCAAGAATATAACTACTACTAATCTAGCTTAATTTTACATTTAAAATAATAGGGTATCTAATCCTAGTTTATTAAAAAATTTATTAATTAATCATAATACCAAAAATTTAACTAAAAATTAATAATTTCACCTAATAACTTCTAAATTCAACTTAATAATTAAAAATATATTAATGCTAAACAAAAATTAAATCGCATTTTTTGTATAACCGCAACTGCTGGCACAAAATTTGTTAATACTTAAAATTTTCCCTAAATCTAACTTTCATTAATATTTAATACTATTTACTGCAAATACTATAAAAAATATTAACTATTAAAATTAATACAAATATCACATAAAATTTTACATGTAAATAACAAATTTAATTTAATTTTTAAATCAAAATAAAACTTTTTTTGTAATGTTTAATTTACAAACATATTATTTTTTCGATTTTGCAAATAACAAAAAAACCTTATTTCTTCTTATAAAAAAAATTACTAAATTCAATTATTTTTAAGTCAATGATTTCCATATATAAATATTAATTTTTACGTTTATAAGAGATATTTATACAAACTAGTAAAAAAGAGGTAGTTTTTTTTTTTTTTTAAAAATGTGTATTTTCAATAATACATTTTATTATTATTAATATATTAAATATTTATATATTAATAAAATATTTATGTATATATACTGATAAATATATTATAGATTTATTAACTTTAATATTTATATATATATATAAATACGAATATATATATATACTTATTTATATATTAATAATATAATAATATATATATGTATATATAATAATTAAATTTTTATATATATATAATATAATTATATTAATAGACTTAATACTATTAAAAAGAAATTCTTAATATTATTCTTTATTTGCTACTTAATAATTTAGTAAAAATGATATATCCTTCTAAAATGTTATTATTAGTAGTTCTAATTAATATTAGATATATTACTTTAAATAGCTTATATATATATAGCATATTTCTAGGCATATATTAATATAATTTTTATTTAGAAAAAAAACGCAAAAATGTGAAACCCTCTTTTTTTCTTCTCTCAGCGATTTACCGAAGACAATAAAATTTTGGTGAAAACAAAAATTTACACAAAATTACATCATTAATATGTTTGTAAATTTAATATTTTATCCTTTCGATTTTGCAAATAACAAAAAAACCTTATTTCTTCTTATAAAAAAAATTACTAAATTCAATTATTTTTAAGTCAATGATTTCCATATATAAATATTAATTTTTACGTTTATAAGAGATATTTATACAAACTAGTAAAAAAGAGGTAGTTTTTTTTTTTTTTTAAAAATGTGTATTTTCAATAATACATTTTATTATTATTAATATATTAAATATTTATATATTAATAAAATATTTATGTATATATACTGATAAATATATTATAGATTTATTAACTTTAATATTTATATATATATATAAATACGAATATATATATATACTTATTTATATATTAATAATATAATAATATATATATGTATATATAATAATTAAATTTTTATATATATATAATATAATTATATTAATAGACTTAATACTATTAAAAAGAAATTCTTAATATTATTCTTTATTTGCTACTTAATAATTTAGTAAAAATGATATATCCTTCTAAAATGTTATTATTAGTAGTTCTAATTAATATTAGATATATTACTTTAAATAGCTTATATATATATAGCATATTTCTAGGCATATATTAATATAATTTTTATTTAGAAAAAAAACGCAAAAATGTGAAACCCTCTTTTTTTCTTCTCTCAGCGATTTACCGAAGACAATAAAATTTTGGTGAAAACAAAAATTTACACAAAATTACATCATTAATATGTTTGTAAATTAAAATGAACAAAAAAAGTTTT